AGTTGCAACAGATCAAAAATCAAAAAAAAAAGAAAGGAATTGATAAAACAATCCTAGAAACAGAATTATGTAACTTAGACTTATTAAGGTCATAGAGTTTTGTATGAGAATAGCAAAACAAAAATAAAATGATTAAAATTATACCATTATTATGATATTACATATTCGTTCGAATTTGAGAAAAAAAACCGATTCGGTATTTGGGAGATAAAGAATAAAGACAACAAAGATAAAAAATCAGCTAGAATCGGTTTTTTAGCATTTTACCGCCCTTATGTTAGGGATTTCGTTGTCCAACAAAACAAATGATTCGCAAAGAAAAGAGATGTTTGTACTTTACTGATTTTTGAGTAGAATATGATTTGAAGTGTATAAAACGGGTTGCATTTATTAAACATGTATGCAGATAGTTATAATATTCGACTTCTCTTTTATTGTCGGTTCTTGTCGGGACAGCCTGGGTCGTGCTCTATCAAAAGATAATTTCTATTCAATGCAAAATAGAAGTGAAGTAGCATAATTTTATGCTAATTCACTATTGAGAACATATCTAAATAATAGATATCTGTGTAACAATTTATGTTCTGGGGTTTACATATACTCATATGTTTTGTTATAATAAAATTGAAATTGAGAAGGACCTTTTGATTGAAAAAAAAAATAAATACTGATTTAGTTCTGTCTCAATTAGTTCTGTCTCAATTTGTATTTTTTTATGTCATTAGGAAAACAGAATTTGAGATTCAAATCCAAGAATCGTTCATGAATTCGAAGGAAGCAGTCAATAGTTAATGGTTCCAATTTGTCGGCTGAAAATACACATTTTTTGATTTCTCAATAGAAAAGCGAGAGAATGTTTTTAGCATTGTCTATTTTCCGATACTATAGAATCAGTCGAAGGGGTGGATCAAATCCAATCAAAAATGAGTGTTTCTTTTATGAAAAGGGTTAAGGAAAACAGGAGTCAAAATGCAAGTATAATAAAAATTAAGTAATCCGGGCAAATTTTCATCTATTTTATATCATTTTGGCGGCATGGCCGAGCGGTAAGGCGGGGGACTGCAAATCCTTTTTCCCCAGTTCAAATCCGGGTGTCGCCTAATCAACAATCAATCAACAAAAAAGAATAGGCCTTATTATTTTATTCTTATTCCTACATCTTCACATTCCCTTGGGATATTATTATGTATTTTGCTTGAGTTTAATCTTTCCCGATTCGAAATCATAATCGATTTATTAGATTGGTTTCTGAATAGTGTTCGGGCAGAATCCCTTTTTGACTCTGCGCCATTGATTCCACTATTATTAGTGAGGAATAATGGAATAATTCCTTCGTATTTATAGAGATAGGGGACATAATTCACATGGATATAGTAAGTCTCGCTTGGGCTGCTTTAATGGTAGTCTTTACATTTTCCCTTTCACTCGTAGTGTGGGGAAGAAGTGGGCTCTAGAAGTACTGCTAATTGAGTTCAGGAATCAAAGCGTATCAATTGTTTTATAGATCGTTCTGCAACGCATTTTGAACTGTTTTTAATTTAAATTGAATCCCATTGGACTCCAATGGAGTAATCTATGATATGAATGATACTCTTTCTCTCAACGAGATATTTCAGCCATTCCCATGTTTGTATTTCGAAAAGAAAGGGATTCAGATGATTGTAAATTTATTCCAATCTAAAATTCTTCCGAAATTTTCTATTTCAATCAAGGGGAATGGGCTCTTACTATCTTTATAGATAAAGAGGAAGACCGGAACCCCCCCCCCCTTTTTTTTTTAATTTCTTTCCCTCTTTACTCTTCAAAGAAGAAGTCGTTTTGTTAAGTGTATACGCATTTTCTATGAGAAATGATATAGAGATGGTGGTTGTCTAACGAGAGACTATGCAATAATAAGATTTTGCCTCGGGCGAATCACATATTGGGTATTTATCGTTTCCTTATTAGGAAAAAGAAATAGAATTCTAAGATAAGAATTATTTCAGATTGATCGGAACAAATAGATGTAGCAAGTTGGGTGTTATGTCAATTCCATACAATATATAGAATTAATATACACATAATTCTAGATTACAACTTTATAGACTAAGTGTATAGCCTACGAGATAGATAGTATGGTAGAAACAAAGATTCATCTATTTCTACCATACTATCTATCTCGTAGAATACTGCTGATTATAGTCCGCTTATTTCAGTTAAGTTAAGACATGAAATTGGAATCCTTTTCATTTGACTTCGTCAATTTTTGAAAAGAACTCAGAAGAAAAGTTTTATTCAAATGGATTTGAAAATTCAATTGAATTAATCATTTTGACTGACTGTTTTTACGTAAATGATAAGTAGAAAGGCGGTAGGAACTAGAATGAATAATGCAGTAGCAATAAATGCAAGAATATTTACTTCCATAATCTAATCGGTTTTTTTACTTCGCAATAACTCGGGATTTAATCCCCTAGAGATGATAAATCTTTCGTCTGTAAATTCAATGAATGAATTACCT